GATTACCCTGTCTCACGCGAATCATTTACCTATAACTATTCAATACCCCTACGAAAAACTGATCACATCAGAACGTTTCCGAGGCCGAATCCACTTTGAATTTGATAAATGCATTGCTTGTGAAGTATGTGTTCGTGTATGTCCTATAGATCTACCCGTTGTAGATTGGAAATTTGAAAGTCATATTCGAAAGAAACGACTGTTTAATTACAGTATTGATTTTGGAATCTGTATATTTTGTGGTAATTGCGTTGAGTATTGTCCAACAAATTGTTTATCAATGACTGAAGAATACGAACTTTCTACTTATAATCGTCACGAATTGAATTATAATCAAATTGCTTTAGGTCGGTTACCAATGTCAGTAATTGATGATTACACAATTCGAACAATTTCGAATTCTCCTCAAATAAAAAATGGCTAAATTCCTGGATTCAAAAAAATGCCCAATTCCCAATTAACAATTAAATTAAAATGAAAAATTAAAATTAAATAGGCTCATTTTGGATCTAAAAGAATAAGGCTTTCGTTGATCAATACAAAAGGTGTTTAAAATTGTCGTTTAATTTGGATTGAAAATCTATTTCGATCTGAGAGTAATCATTTCAAAATATATATTTTGAAAGTACTATTTCGGATATTGAATGATAGCGCTCCAATAGACATCAATCCACACCTATTCAAATTCATTTATTTAATTAAGTTAATTAAGTTAAGAAGTATCATAAACATACAAAATAGAGTCACTTCTTTTTTCCTGGTCAGATCAATAAAGTCATGAAATATTTCGATTTCTATATTTTTGTAAATGGATTTACCTGGGCCAATACATGATTTTCTTTTATTCTTTCTGGGATCGGGTCTGATCTTAGGAGGTCTAGGAGTGGTATTCCTTCCCAATCCAATTTATTCTGCCTTTTCATTAGGATTGGTTCTTGTTTGTATATCCTTATTCTATATCCTATCGAGTTCCTACTTTGTAGCTGCTGCGCAGCTACTTATTTACGTAGGGGCTATAAATGTTTTAATTCTTTTTGCTGTCATGTTCATGAATGGTTCAGAATATTACAAAGATTTTTATCTTTGGACTGTTGGGGATGGGATTACTTCGGTGGTTTGTACAAGTCTTTTTATTTCACTAATTACTACTATTCCAGATACGTCATGGTATGGGATGATTTGGACTACAAGATCAAACCAGATTGTAGAACAAGATTTGATAAGTAATAGTCAACAAATTGGAATTCATTTATCAACAGAGTTTTTTCTTCCATTTGAACTAATTTCAGTAATTCTTTTAGTTGCTTTAATAGGTGCAATTGCTGTAGCTCGTCAATAAAAAATCAGCAATTCAAGTATGTTATATGCGATTCAAGCGAATCGGTTGACTTGTTATTTAGATTGAAATGAATGAGATTGATAAGGAGTTGCTTAATGATGCTCGAATATGTACTTGTTTTGAGTGCCTATTTATTTTCTATCGGTATCTATGGATTGATCACAAGTCGAAATATGGTTAGAGCCCTTATGTGTCTTGAACTTATATTGAATGCAGTTAATATCAATTTTGTAACATTTTCTGATTTTTTTGATAATCGTCAATTAAAGGGAGACATTTTCTCCATTTTTGTTATAGCTATTGCAGCCGCCGAAGCAGCTATTGGACTGGCTATTGTTTCAGCAATTTATCGTAATCGAAAATCCACTCGTATTAACCAATCGAATTTGTTGAATAAATAGTCTTAATCACAGGAATTTGAATATTCATAAAATAAATTCGACTTAGCATGTTTACTACCTGCTACCTTAAGGTATGATCTTGTCGGCAAAAACATAAGAAATCAAAGTATTTTGGCCCCTCCTTATAATAAAATAAACCAATCCAGAAGTAGATTGATTAGAAAAATTCTGCTAACTTGTTGATTCGTCTGGTATTTAAATATAGGATTTGTTTATAAGCTTACTAGATCGAAACTTTATGACGTTCAAAACTGTATAGATCCAATGTCACATTCAGTAAAGATTTATGATACATGTATAGGATGTACTCAATGTGTCCGTGCCTGCCCGACTGATGTATTAGAAATGATACCTTGGGACGGATGTAAAGCTAAACAAATTGCTTCTGCTCCAAGAACCGAAGACTGCGTTGGTTGTAAAAGATGTGAATCTGCCTGTCCAACGGATTTCTTGAGTGTTCGAGTTTATTTAGGGGCTGAAACTACTCGCAGTATGGGTCTAGCTTATTGATACGTTCCAGAAAACTCTACTTGAACCCATTTGCTTTTTTTTTTACCGACAAGACCCGTGCTCAAAATAGTTTTTTTTGAGCACGGGTTTTTCTGGTCCAAGTGTATCTTGTCTTTACCACGAATTTTTTTCCTTGGTTAACAATAATTGTAGTTTTGCCAATATCTGCGGGTTCCTTAATTTTCTTTCTTCCCCATAGAGGAAATAGGGTCATTAGGTGGTATACTATATGTATATGTTTATTAGAACT